TCCAGTTCCCTATGTAAAATCAAAATTACACCAAAAAATATAGTAAAAAAAAAGGAACAACACAAAAAGAAAGAATGTTCTATCAGACTATTTGTCTTCTTGTAGTTGGATCTCCCAGTTTTTGGAATGCTCCAAATTCGACTTGAGCATCCAAATCAGGATCGATACCAGCAAAAACATCTCTGAACAAAGTTCTAGCACCATGCCAAATGTGCCCGAAAAAGAAGAGAAGAGCAAACGAAGCATGTCCAAAAGTAAACCAACCCCTCGGGCTGCTACGAAAAACACCATCCGATTTCAAAGTAGCACGATCTAATTCAAAAATTTCACCCAATTGAGCACGTCTAGCATATTTTTTCACAGTAGCAGGATCACTATAACTGACTCCGTTGAGTTCGCCACCATAGAACTCAACAGTTACACCTACTTGTTCGACACTATACTTCGATTCTGCCCTTCGAAAAGGAACATCGGCTCTAACAATTCCGTCTCCGTCTACCAAAACAACCGGAAATGTCTCAAAAAAAGTAGGCATACGTCGTACAAAAAGTTCACGCCCCTCTTTATCTCTAAAGATAGGATGTCCTAACCAACCGACGGCTATTCCATCTCCATTATCCATTGAGCCCGCTCTAAATAATCCCCCTTTTGCCGGATTATTGCCGATGTAATCATAAAAAGCTAATTTTTCGGGAATTTTAGACCAAGCTTCTGATAAACTTTGATTTTCGGCTAGTCCAGCACCAACTCGTCGATATATTTCTTGCTGGAAGTATCCCTGATCCCATTGATAACGAGTTGGACCAAATAACTCAATCGGGGTTGTTGCTGAACCATACCACATTGTTCCAGCAACAACAAAAGCTGCAAAAAATACAGCAGCGATACTACTGGAAAGGACGGTTTCAATATTTCCCATACGCAATCCCTTGTATAGACGTTGGGGTGGACGCACACTAAGATGGAAAAGGCCCGCTAATATACCCAATGTCCCTGCTGCAATATGATGAGAGGCTATTCCACCGGGAACAAAAGGATCAAAACCTTCTACACCCCATGCGGGATTTACGGATTGCACCCTTCCGGTTAGGCCATAAGGATCGGACACCCATATTCCAGGACCATACAATCCGGTTACATGAAATGCGCCAAAACCAAAACAAGCCACCCCTGCAAGAAATAAATGAATTCCAAATATTTTTGGCAAATCCAAAGAGGGTTTTCCTGTACGTTCATCACAAAAGATTTCTAGATCCCAATAGACCCAATGCCAGATAGCCGCCAAAAAGCACAAGCCCGAAAACACAATATGTGCTCCGGCCACACCTTCATAACTCCAAATACCCGGATTCGTCGTAGTCCCCCCTGTGATACTCCAACCGCCCCACGAATTGGTTATTCCTAAACGAGTCATGAAGGGTATAACGAACATACCCTGTCTCCACATTGGGTCAAGAACAGGGTCGGAGGGATCAAAAACTGCTAATTCATATAGAGCCATCGAACCGGCCCAACCAGCAACCAGAGCTGTATGCATTATATGGACAGAAAGTAAACGGCCGGGATCATTTAATACAACGGTATGAACACGATACCAAGGCAAACCCATGAGAATACCCCTTTTATCAGCAAAAAATAGACACTATGTAACTTTATTGCACTGGAAAAAAAATATACTATGGAACCCCACTTGCAGTAGATTCTATCGGGTAAGGGATTACATTTTTTTTCTAGGTTTTTAGGAAAGATGGAACTATTATATTCATAGGAACAAAAAAAAGCGGATCTATTTTATTCTATACCCGATAAATAACAATACGCAATGGTGGTGTTGGTGGTGGGGGAGATCCTATTTTTTATGCGTGTTTCTATCCGTGAATGCGGACATAGTTTTTATCATTCAAAGAACCTGTTCGTAAGAACTATCTTTTATTTATTTTTTTCATTTGGTATTCCCCCCCTTTTTTTATTTATCATTTATAAATACAAGATGATAAAGACAAATAATTTTTAACACAATAAACCAATTTTTACGTTTCCACATCAAAGTGACATATATTACTTCATTTTTGTTCTTGATTTAATGCCTATTGGTGTTCCAAAAGTTCCCTTTCGAAGTCCTGGAGAGGAAGATGCATCTTGGGTTGACATATAGTGCGACTTGTAAGATATATTGGGTTATATGGGATTTCCCCGTTTTCTCCCCCGATCGAGGTATCCTCTCTTTCACCCCGAAAAATATTGATTGAATCATCAAAAATCTGGAGCGTGAAGTGTAATGAAGTGCAATTAGATCGATTTTTGAAGGGATATCCAGATTACTATTATCAATTTTGAAGTTTTTATGGTTGGCTTGGCTGGACCAATAAAATAAAGTATCCAGGCTCTGTTTAGAAAAAAAGGTAATATATCTACGATTACTACTTCTAGCATGTCATATATGTGCCAGAAAACATAAAATAAAAAATTAAGAAAAAGGGAAGTCGTAGCAAAAAGATATGGTATTGGAGTATTTGTCCTATATGTGCAAATCAAAATCGGGCAGATCTTTACTCAGAGTAGAATAGAAACCTAAAAGAAAAGAATTGAAGAAGCCCATTCAGAAACAAGAAAATTACATTGCGATTTTGATTCGATCTCGATGAAAACAATATATCAATGAGGAGTTAGTTCAATAAGTTTAATACATTCTATATATTTCTTCTATTCTATATGTAAAAAAAATTTTATATGGATAAAGGAAGGGATCAAAAGTTGTCTTTCTTGAAATAATGTAATAATGTAAGAAAAAGACCTTTCCCTTCGTTAGAAGTTCATTAGGAAAACGAAAAGTGAAGAGGGTTGAAATCTACACATTGATTTATTTTTGGGATCTTTTGTGAACCGTATGCATCAAAAGATGCATGTACGGCTCTTAAGGGATAAAATCTTATCCTAATCAACCGACTTTATCGAGAAAGACTCCTTTTTTTAGGCCAAGAGGTTGATAGTGAAATATCGAATCAACTTATTGGCCTTATGGTATATCTCAGTATGGAGGACGATAACAAAGATTTGTATCTGTTTATAAATTCTCCGGGCGGATGGGTAATACCCGGAATAGCTATTTATGATACTATGCAATTTGTACAACCCGATGTACAGACAGTATGCATGGGATTAGCCGCTTCAATGGGATCTTTTCTTTTGGCCGGAGGAGAAATTACCAAACGTTTAGCATTCCCTCACGCTTGGCGCCAATGAATCTTTTATTTGAGAAAAAAAAAAAAAAGAAGACTATGCCTTCGCCAATATTAAGTAATAATAGCATGGCACTTCAAGTTCGATATGAGTTTTTTTTTTTAATTTCCAAAACCATTCGATTATGTATCGAAAGAGTAGTATGAAAAAAGACTATTTACCATTTTATATGATCTATCAGGAGCCTATTTCAGTGTCACAAACTTTTTTGTTTTCGGTTTTTACACCGGAAAGGTTTTAACAAAATTTATGTTTTTAACAATATATATGCTATGAAAGAATATATATATTAACTGTTTGAAAAAAAAAAAGACACTTTGGGATTGCTGAAGAACAGACGAAATAATAAAGCAACGGAACCATCATAGTATTTTAGAAATACTACAAAAAAGGAAGGATGGTTATTGGATCATTTACTGATACTGATCTGGGTCTGATAGACCCAGTATTTTTTCTATTTCTTCGATGGAAGGTAGAAATCAATTCCATAGTAGAGCCGTATGCAATACGCAAAAGATGCCTGTACGGTTGTTCAATTCTGTCTTTTTTTTCCTATCTCTCGCCTTATCGTGCGAGAGATAGGAAACCATTATTATCTTATATCCTCAGGGTAATGATCCATCAACCCGCTAGTTCTTTTTATGAGGCACAAACGGGAGAATTTATCCTGGAAGCAGAAGAACTACTGAAGCTTCGCGAAACTATCACAAGGGTTTATGTACAAAGAACAGGCAAACCTTTATGGCTTGTATCCGAAGACATGGAAAGGGATGTTTTTATGTCAGCAGCAGAAGCCCAAGCCCACGGAATTGTTGATCTTGTAGCGGTTGAATAAAAAATTAGCAGCAAGGATTCCGCAAAAATACACGATTTGATATTTTTTTTTTTCTTATTAATTTAGTCTTCTTATCTGATTTATTATCATATTTCTATTAATAGATTAATTAATAGAAATATGATAATAAATAGTAAAGAATCTTTTAATAGAATAGAACTGATTCATAATCATCGGGTTATGATTGATCTAAACCAACTCATTATGTATACGACTCACCATGCCAACTATGAAACAACTTATTAGAAACACAAGACAGCCAATCCGAAATGTCACGAAATCCCCCGCTCTTCGGGGATGTCCTCAGCGCCGAGGAACCTGTACTAGGGTGTATGTGCGACTCGTTCAGATCATAGACTAAAAAAAAGGAAAAAAAATTCCAGTATGGGGGGATCGGTTAAGATAGTGAATGGAGCTCTTCCATTCACTATCTTAACTAATCTTAACTAATATATATAATATAAAATTAATATATATAATATAAAATAAAAAAATGAATAATAAATAATATATAGAGAGTCTTCTATTGTGTATCAAATTTATGGTTTGGATTGGTGCAAACCCAATCACCTCAATTTGCAATTTAAGATGAGAAAGATTTCACCATTGGTAGTAAATGCTTATCCATTAAGCGGGGGAAATCCTATAGTTCAATTAAAAAGCGGAATAATTATGCCCTTCTTTTTGCAAGAACGGACTAAGAGGGTCAGCTACCCAGCTAATCTTCATACTTAAATACCGTTACTGTATAGCTAGATTTCGTTGTGAAAGACCTATTACTTGATATTTCATGGGTAGAGCCAAAGAGTGTGAACTGTACAAGTTAACAAAAATATTGATTAAACCGAGGAAGGGGCTCCGGTGTATAGAGAGGATCTCACCGTTTTAAAAGTAATCATAGAAACGATGGAACCCACCATTTTTTTTTTCTATTTTATTTACTTTACTATGTTTTTTCTCAATACACTCTCTTATTTCGAAGTTTAATGCTTCAAAATCAAAAGAAAAAAATCGTGGTTGGGAAGGTTATAGTAGCAAAAGCCATTGAAATTATTACTTTATACATTGGAAGAATCCATTTTTGTTATTAATAAACTAGGAAAGGAAAAAGAATAACTGAAAGAAAATAAAATGAATCTAATAGTTATTCATCAAAGTCTCATTTCATTTACTCAATGACCAGAATTAAACGAGGATATATAGCTCGGAAACGTAGAACAAGAATTCGTTTATTTACATCAAGCTTTCGTGGGGCTCATTCAAGAATTACTCGAACTATTACTCAACAGAAAATAAAAGCTTTGGTTTCGGCTCATCGGGATAGAGATAGGAAAAAAAGAGATTTTCGCAGTTTGTGGATCAATCGAATAAATGCAGTAATTGGTAAGAATCAAAAAAAAATGTACAATAGTTATCGTAATTTTTTGTATAATCTGTACAAGAGGCAATTGCTTGTTAATCGTAAAATAGTTGCACAAATAGCTATATTAAAGGGTAATTGCCTTTTTATGATTGCCAACGAGATCATAAAATAAAAATTCCCCGGAGAATGAACTCCGGGAAGGTAGTAGAGTAGGGATTTGTATGAAAAAATATGATTCATATGATAAAGTCATCAAAATGAACAACCACGTTCAATAGAAAAAGATTGATTCTTCTTCACCGATTTTCTTTTTTCTTATAACACAACAACCTAAATTTGATTGGCGTTGTTTTCCAACAAAACATCAATTCAAATTGGATTTGAGTTTCAATTCAAATTTGAATTCAATTGAAGAATAACTCTAGTTTTTTTTTGTTTTAAGACCGGTAGGAGTAGTTCTAGCGGTCGACTCGCCTTTTTCAATTTTTTTTTCATTATTAAGAAAAGGTAACGAAGATAAAATACGAGCTTGTTTTATAGCAATCGTAATTAATCGTTGTTGTTTTAAGGTCAATCTATTCACCCGTCTAGATAATATTTTTCCTTGTTCACTAATAAATCGACTAATTAAACTCATGTTTTTATAATCAATTCGATCCCCCGATTGGATCGGGGGCAAACGCCTACGAAAAGATCGCTTGGGTTTAAGAAAAAGTCGCTTAGATTTATCCATGGTTTGTTTATTCCTATTCCGAGAATCCTATTTCTTACCAAAAAAAAGGATTTTTGTTTTATTTTATTGCTTTTGTTATTTTTTTTTTTTATATTATATAAAAAAATAGATGTTATATTATGTTATATATATCTAATCTAATTTATATATTTCTAATATATATATTAGAGAATATATATGAGAACTAGATCATTTTTCATATTCCTTTTGGACGGGTGACACGCAAGCGATGTGTTTTTCTATTTCTTTATCTCTGCATGAATCGTATGTTTGCAACAACAAGGACAGAATTTTCTTAGTTCTAATCGACTAGGCGTATTGTGTCGATTCTTTTGAGTAATATATCTGGAAATACCCGTTGATTCCTTATTAACACTCTTTTGAGCACAACAGGTACATTCCAAAATAACCCTTACTCGGATATCTTTACCCTTGGCCATGAACCTCCTTTTTTTTGATTTACTTAACTCTTCTATTTTTTAGGATTCGAAGCGAAGAAGAAGAAAGGAATGAAAAAAGTAAAAGTTGAAAATTCTAAATCAAATTATGAAGGATTTCGTTTCCATTAATATAGGACAGGAAAATTTAAGTAATACTATGATTTCCAATTTTCGAATCGCAGTGCAGTATTTCAGTTTTCATTTAAGTATTTTGTATGATATTGTTGCCCCCACCCTAGCCATTCTATTTCCATTTCTGGTCTCACTCTATTAAGAATGGAAATGGAATTGAATGAATAATTCAATTCCATTGAAGCCTGTACAAGATTCCGAGTTTCACCGAGTCCAAATACCCTTTATTCTTTATTCTTTTCTAACTTTTTATATTGATATTCGAATTCTAAAAAAAAAAAAGAAATAATAAAGAAGGAGGGGGATTAATCCCAGATATTTGATTGTATCTTTTATCTTCTTCACCCCTTCTTGCGCCAATAACTAGACTAGAATGAAAAAAAAGGGAATATCAATGCATCCGGAAAAAAACGATTGATCTCTATCAAGAGACCCGCTAAAGCCCCGAACCATAGAGTACTTACCACTGGTGCCACGGAGAGATATGTTTTTAGATCTTGCATTTTTTTTTAATCCTCCTTTTTTATTTATTGTAATTTGTGATACATAATTGAATATGATCAGATGATTATTTGGTTAATAACCACTTGGATTTTCGGCCTAATTCCAAATTCAAATTGAAATGTACAACGATTCATTCGATAGCTTTTTTTTTTAGAAAAAAAAAGTCTATTTCTGCCCGAACCTCTCATCAAAATAAAAAAAAAGATTTCCATTTTAGGAGAATCTCTATTTATTATGATTTTTTTCAATTAAA